TTAGACCTATTCTGAATAGATTGATTTGTGCTAAAGATTCAAATTTAATATTTTAACCTTATCTTTTTATAAATTTTTATAAAAATGAAAGATTCAAAAAAATCCAATGGATTTAAAATTTATACAAAATGATTTTCGATTTGTAAAATGTTTAATATCGTTTTTAAATCTTCTACGCGAAAATGTTCCATTTTCATAAGGTCTTCTTGACTCTTATTCAAAAGTTCCAATACTGTATGTATATTGGACTTTTTAAGACAATTATAGATCCGGGGAGGCAATTCTAATTGGTCAATAAAAATGGATTTCAATGTAATTTCTTTTTGATTTTTCCTTAATTTATCCTTAACGAATCTATCATGATCATGAAAAGTAAAAAGGGGCAAAGTCATTTTGTGTTGATTGTTTTCAAAATTTAAGTTTTCTTCTTCTGCATGTAAAAAAGGAATAAATAAATCAATCAAATTCCGAGAGGCTTCATAAAGTGCTTCCTTAGGAGTTAAACTTCCATTTGTCCATATTTCGAGAAATAGTATCTCTTGTTTTTGATTTCCATTCACATAAGAATGAATACTATGATTTGCATTTCTAACAGGCATGAATACAGCATCTATAGTATAACTTCCATCTTCAATGTTGTTTAGTTTTTTTATACGATATCCCCGCTTTCTCTCAATTTGTAATTCAATACATAAATTAATAGGTTCTGTTAGGTTAGCTATATGTTGTGTATTATCAATGACTTCCACCGAAGGTGGTAAAATGATGTCTTGAGCAGTTACATATCCAGGACCTTTGAAACAAATAGAGGCCTCCCGAGTTCCATACAGATTACTTCTCAATACAATTTCTTTCAAATTCATTAAAATTTCATGTATTGATTCTTGAATACCTACTATGGTAGAATATTCATGTGGTATTTTCTCAGATTTTGCACGTGTGATACATGTTCCCTCTATTTCTCCGAGCAAAATTCTTCGCATTGCAATGCCTATTGTATCTGCTTGACCTTTCATAAGTGGAGACAGAATAAAGCGTCCATAATAAAGACGCTTACTGTCTACCCTTGATTCAACACACTTCCACTGTAGTGTCTGAGTCGATACTTTTAGTTTTTCTCGAATCATAGTAATATATTTTTATGAAACTCTTGATTTAATTGTTTATTTCTCTTGAAATCTTTTTTTTTAGTTTTACACACGTCTTTTTCTAGGAGCCCTACATCCATTATGTGGGGTAGGGGTTACATCCCGTATAATGTTTACTCGTATCTTACTTCTAGAAATAACTTTTAATGCCGCATCTCTTCCTCGACCACCCGAACCCTTTATCCTCACTTCTGCTTGTTCCATGCCTTGCTCGACTACTGTTTGCATAGCATTTTTCGCTGCGGTTTGAGCGGCAAATGGTGTCCCCCTTCGTGCACCCTTGAATCCACATGAACCGGCGGAGGACCAAGAAACCACCCGACCTCGTACATCTGTAACAGTCACAAGGGTATTGTTCAAACTAGTTTGAACATAAATAACCCCCTCTGGTATTTTACGAGGATGCTTACGCGAACGAATACGTCCAGTTTTCCGTGAACCAATTTTTGGTATAGATTTTGCCATTTTTTTTTTTTATTTGAAAAAAAAAAATATAAGTCCGAAATATATGGATATATCCATTTCCTGTCAAAAACTCTTTTCTAACTAGTTATTCTATTGTATTCTATAATTCAATTAATATAGAATACCTTTTTTTTTTTTTTTAATATCAAGCAATAAGCAATTCCATGTTATTAGAATACTTATAACTATAGACTAGATTCGAAGATAGAATCTAAATTTATGATTTAGTATTTAAGAAAATGGAATATTAATAAGATTTTGAATTTGAATAGAATTCAAAATCTTATTAATAGAAAGGCCTTTTTTCTTTTAATATTATCCTTGTCTTTGTTTATGTTTTGGATTGGAACAAATTACTAGAAGTCGACCTCGCCTACGGATCAATCGACATTTTTCACAAATTTTACGAACAGAGGCTGCCACTTTCATATTTTTAACTCCTTAAAAATTCAATTGAATTCCGAATTTATATATTGGAAGAAAATAGGGTCTCCTTACATTTTGAACTTCAAATTGTTCCTCCTAAAAAATATGTTCAAGTTATAAAATTAATCGGATTGAGTCAGCTATACTTCCATTTTTTCCTTTACCGGTCGTATCCAGTAAGTATTTTTGGAAATATAGACTAGAATTTTATTTGAATTCTATTTTTCTAAAGCAACCTGCAACATACCCTCGTTGTTGATGAATTTAATCTTCATCCCAGAATAATACTACAAAATATGTTTCGCCTACTTCCATCACCCTAATAATAATGTCTTTGTCAAGTTTTTCCGACAATTCAGATATCCATTTTGTCGTCATTTCACAAATCTCCAAACGTAATATTACCATATATAACATAAAACCTCCCCCCCGATTCTTTCTAACCGAGCCTCTCGATCTGTCATTATACCCCTAGAAGTAGAAAGAATTACAATCCCCATCCCTCCTAAAACTTTCGGAATTTTGGGATATTTAGAATAGATTCGTAGACCTGGTGTACTAATCCTTTTTAAATTTAAAAAACTTTTATATGATCCTTTCCTATTTCTTCTATACCGTAGAGTTAAAACTAAAAAGTATTTGTTGGTTTCTCGGTGTTTTCTGACATTTTCAACAAAACCCTCTCGTAAAAGAATTTTTACAATGTTTTCGGTGATATTAGTAAGTGGTATTTTAACAGTTCTTTTTCTATTCATGTCAGCATTGCGTATCAAGGTTAGTATATCAGCGATAGTATCTTTACCCACGATAGATTTTTCCTCCTCACTTTCCATATAATCAACGTGCTCCCGTTTTTTGATTTTTTATTTTTTGATTCAAAAAAATGTCTAATATTGAATATGAGAATAGAATAATACTCTATATATGTATAGAAAATTTGATTGTAATTAGGATAATGACAGTCTCAATATAGAATATGGAATATTCTAAAACTAAAAAAAAAAAAAAGATAGAAAGAAAATGAACGAATGACCTATTCGAAACTATATAAAATAAATAATCTTATATTGAATTAGAATTCTATTTGTATAAAAAAATTGAATTCTAATTTTTATTTTGAATATATTGAATATAAAATATATATTTCATTCGTATTCTAATCTATTTGGTTCCTATTCATTCAAGTTAGAAATAATATATCTATATCATGATCTCTTATTATAATACCTCGGGTGCTAATGAAACTATTTTCGTGAAATTTAACTGTCTCAATTCTCGGGCTATTGCGGAAAAAATTCGAGTTCCTTTTGGATTTCTTTCTTTATCAATGAGAACCGCTGCATTATCATCATACTTTATTATTATACCATTACGACGTTTTAGTTCTTTACAAGTACGTACAATTACAGCTCTGATGACTTGAGATCTTTCTAAAGATGAATTTGGCACTGCTTTTTTGATTACAGCAACAACAATGTCACCAATATAAGCATACCGTCGATTACTAGCTCCTATGATTCGAATACACATCAATTCGCGTGCTCCACTATTATCGGCTACATTTAAATAGGTTTGAGGTTGAATCATATCCTTTTTTCTTATCTTTGAGTCAAAAAGTTGAAGTAAAAAAAATATTATGTGTTCAAAAAAAAAAAAAACAGAAACGGAGAATTGCCTTTTTTCATACTAAAGACCTCTTTCGTTCTAATGATTATTTGGAAAGAATGAATTGAGTTCGTATAGGCATTTTGGATGCCGCTATTGAAATAGCCTTTCTAGCGATATTTTCTGGGACCCCGCCCATTTCATAAAGTATTTTGCCGGGTTTAACGACAGCTACCCAATATTCGGGCGATCCTTTTCCCGAACCCATACGCGTTTCGGTAGGTCTTACTGTAACAGGTTTGTCTGGAAATATGCGTACCCATATTTGTCCACCCCGGCGAACATTTCGTGACATTGCCCGTCGACCCGCTTCTAGTTGTCTAGATGTGATCCAAGCGGGCTCAAGTGCCTGAAGAGCATATTTTCCGAAGCAAATTTTATTACCGCGAGAGGCTTTTCCTTTCATTCTTCCTCTATGATGTTTGCGGAATCTCGTTCTTTTTGGGTTATAGTTGATGGTTATTTCTCAATTCCATCTCTATTACAGAACCGTACATGAGATTTTCACCTCATACGGCTCCTCGCAAATAAATCTATTGAAAAATATTGAACCGATAAAATAATAATTAAAATAATATACAATAAGATACATATGTTTAATAAAATAGAAAAAAAAAAAAAATAGAATATAATCGCGGGATTTTTTGACATTTAATAGAATCTATCGATCTATTAGAAATTTTTGAATCTTGCTTTGATATATAACGAAATATGTATTCTTATAGACCATTTTTGTTATCCGTATCTAACGAGCTAATATTTTTTTTTGGATATAAGGTTCGAACAAATCCGTATTTGTATTTTTTTTTTTTTTATTATCATTTCTAAATTCCAAAAAATCCACATTTTCGCGGGCGAATATTGACTCTCTGATTATAAATTGAAGATGTAATGTTGGGTTAGTCCACAACTCGAATTCTTAGTTCCTTCCGCCATCCCATCTAATGAATCAGTAAGATTTCTAATTTTAATAGAATCTTTTGTATTCACAGGTTCCGTCGTTCCCATCGCTTTTCGATTTATGGTTAGGTCTAAATTCTACAATGGAGCCTCTTTAATAAGATAATTTTTTTTTTTTAATTTTCTTATTTTATTCTTTTTTGTTGAATCAACCTTCTCAGTTTTCTTGATTCGTGGCTCTTGATTCGTTTATTCTAGGAATATATTCACCCATATATGAATGAATTTTGAATATTGATGCTTTATTACACTACTTTTTATGAGATGACCCATAGACCTTTACATAGTAGAATTCTATATCATTGATATCCTTTTTCTATCTTTCTTTCACCCCTTCATTTATCTGTATATTCTTATTGCTTTACAACTAATAATCTGATTTTTTTTATTTCAGTTGCTATAATAATATCACCACATAGATCCTTATTTTGATTTTCTATTTTAGGCGGTTCTTTATCTCCAGATAATGGGAAGCGATGAGTAGGTTTTTTATAGTCATTAATTCTACGAATTTTTGTAGAAATTTAACCACTCTAAAAAAAACCAACGAGTCACACACTAAGCATAGCAACTCCTTCCTTCTAAAATGATTAATTAATTTTTTTTTATTCAATCTTCCAAAATTTTTTTTTTTTCATTATCTTCTTTGAGAATAAGAATATAGTAAAAATTCGTCATTTTTTGTTTTATCAAAAGATGGAACGTTATAAGGAAAAGTTTATTAGTCGTTGTTTAGAAATATCCAAATTTTGATTCCAAATACCCCCCAACTAGTTACAACTGGATAGGAACAATAATCAATTTTAGCTCCAATGGTTTGTAGAGGAACCCTACCTTGTCTGTCCCATTCGACACGTGCAATTTCGTTTCCGTCGATACATCCCGAAATTTGTATTTGAACTCCTTTTGTATCTGCCTGTTCAGCTAATTCAATACCTTTTTGCAGTGCTTTACGACACGAAATTCTATTCTGTATTAGTTGGGCTATAAATAGTGCAAGAATTCTAGCGTCTCCATAAACATTTGAAATTTTTATAATTTCAAGCTTGAGTTTTCGGTTCATACAATTTACTTTTTTTTTCACATGAGTCTTTAATTCTTCGATTCTTTGAGCCTTAACCTCTTCTTTTAAGAAGTTTGGAAGTCCCATATAGATTATCACGTGAATCCGATCGATTCTTTTTTTAATCTCTATTCGTCCAATTCCATAGCCAGAAGAGATATCGATATCGAATTCCGAGGATACACTTATCGTGTTTTGTATATAATCCAAGAGACTATATCGTATTATTAGATCTTCTATTATATTTGAAGAATAAATTTTTGGTTGTGCAAACCAAATAGAATCATGACTTTTGATTGCACCAAGTCTGAAACCAAACGGATGTATTTTTTGTCCCATAATCCCTCACCACTCTATATCAAATGATACGTCTTATTTGTCTACTTTTTTATCTATATCTTGTTTTTATTAATCTATATCTTTATATATATATTTTCTTTTTCTGCTGCAGAATAAAGCAATTCCAAAAAAATTGAATAACCATAAAGCATAAGTTCGATTATCATAACCCTTTCAATTTTTGAATATTATTAATTAGCATTCACGCTTTGTGTTGTAACTAGACACAAATATTTTTTGAACAAAGGGTTATATTTCTATTGGTTCCGTTCTATTTTCATGAACCAAAGAAATATAACCCTTTTTAGAAAAAAAGAATTAATTAATATCTAGTAATTCGGATTATGATACGGATGCTCACATTAATGTCACGGAAAGGGAAGCTAAGAAAAACTGATATTTTATGTGCTATATTGATAAGCATTATACACCTCCAACCCTAGACGGGTTTCTAATTCTAATTCTAATTCTATATATATATTTTGTAATTCAATATGGCATGAGCCTGGTCCCGAAGGGACGTCTTTGTCATTAATATTCATTAATGACGATTTCGAAATGTATCGTAAGATATTAATATTCATTAATCTTAAAGACGAGATCTATTATCATTTTTTTTTGCAGCAAATCCTCCCAAGTTTCGAGTAGGTGAAAATTCTCCCAATTTATGTCCTACCATACGATCTGTTATATAAATAGGTATATGGTTTTTTCCATTATGGATGGCAATGGTATGCCCAATCATTATAGGTATAATGGTCGATTTTCTGGACCAAGTTTTTATTATTTCCTTTTCTCCTTTTGTGTTAACCTTATTTATTTTTCTTAATAAATGATTCGCTACAAAAGGATTTTTTTTTCGTGAACGTGTCATAGTTGTATTCCTCTTATAATTTCTAAAAAATTTAATTTTTTCTCTTATATTTTATATTTCAAATTTTAAAATATAGAATCTATAAAAAAAGAAAATCATATAATGTCATATCTTTTCTTTTGTAAAGACGAAGAAACAAATTCTATTTTCTCTACGCTCCACTCACCACTATTTACTACGCCGACGAAGAATCAAATTATCACTAAATTGATTCCTTTTTCTAGTTCTTCTTCCAAGTGCAGGATAACCCCAAGGAGTTGAGGGTTTTTTTCTACCAATTGGGGCCCTCCCTTCACCACCCCCATGTGGATGGTCTACAGGGTTCATAACTACCCCTCTTACTACAGGACGCTTGCCTCGCCAACGTTTAGCTCCCGCTCTGCCCAAACTTTTCTGGTTTACCCCAACATTCCCCACTTGTCCGACTGTTGCTGAGCAGTTTTTTGATATCAAACGGACCTCTCCAGAAGGTAATTTTAATGTTGCTGATTTACCCTCTTTTGCAATTAGTTTCGCTACAGCACCCGCTGCTCTAGCTAATTGTCCACCTTTTCCAAGTGTTATTTCTATGTTATGTATGGCCGTGCCTAAGGGCATATCGGTTGAAGTAGATTCTTCTTTTTTATCAATCAAAACCCCTTCCCAAACTGTACAAGCTTCTTCTAAAGCATACGGCTTTCTGGATGTAGATTATAATATCTATCTATACAGATGCATCTTATATATCGTTTATTTCGTAGATTATATATGAGATAACGAAGTACCATACCACATGAGTGGATATATAATATACGAATCCGAATGAATGACTCATGTTATGATCTTCCACATCCTAGGTCTTTCTGTTCCGTTCCTTCATCTGGCTTATGTTCTTCATGTAGCATTCAGACCGAATGACTCTATGAAATTACGTTGCTACTTACACCTAGTACGGGTAACGTAGGAGACATTTCTATTTTTTCCCGGGGGAATCCTTAGAATTACCACTGCTTCGCTTTCAATTTGCCTTTGACCATCAAATGAAATGTGAATAATCCGTGTCTTCCCCTTATTTGAAACGAGGAGCGCTTCGTGTTCTGTCGGTGCTTGAAACAATTTTGTCTTCTCCATATTACTATATCTCCAGGGTCAATAATTGTATATTGGGAACTACTGAACTCAATCACTTGCTGCCGTTATTCTTCAGTTTTCTGTTGAAGTCTATCCTGTAAGTAAAGGTACTCCAATTAGATCAGTGATCGATTTCTAGGTTTCGCCATAAACCTAATTGGTTACTTCCAATTACGTAAATCAATAGTTCAAACCGCACTCAAAGGTAGGGCATTTCCCATTTTGATAGGAACTTCTGTACCATAAACAATGGTATCTCCAATTATAGCCCCTTTGGGGTGTAAAATATATCTTTTCTCACCATCCCCATAGTGGATGAGACAAATGTGTGCATTTCGATTAGGGTCATATTCGATAGTTATGATTCTACCATATATGTCTTTTTTATTGCGTCTAAAATCAATTTTACGATATAGACGCTTATGACCTCCCCCTCTATGCCCTGCGGTAATGATTCCTCTGGCATTACGCCCTTTACGACAATGATGCTGTCCAGAAATCAAACGATTTCGTGAATTGGATTTCACTTGACTGTTTACGGCTCCATTGCGTGTGCTCGGGCTAGACGTTTTGGATAAATTTCTCGCCATTTTATGTTATTAAGTGTATTTTTATTAAAGTTCTTTTCTTTCTAAGAGGTGGAATAGAATAACACGGTAATGATCATACGTTTATGTTAATGATCATACGTTTTTGATGAATTTAATCTTCATCCCAGAATAATACTACAAAATATGTTTCGCCTACTTCCATCACCCTAATAATAATGTCTTTGTCAAGTTTTTCCGACAATTCAGATATCTATTTTGTCGTCATTTCACAAATCTCCAAACGTAATATTATCATATATCTCCAGATTGTTTATTAGTTCTAATAGGTTGGAATAGAATAACACAGGTGAAGCGTAATGATCATACGTTTGTAATGCATTGTATGTCCTATAATAGATCGCATTCTTCTTCTTCTACCCTTTTTCTTGGGTGGGAGTCGATGACTATTCATAGCTATTACCCTGACACCAAAGAAGAGTTCCACCCAATGTTTGATTTCTGACCTAGTTGATCCTGATTCGACATCAAAAGTATATTTATTTTTTCCCCATAATACTTTTTTCTGTAAATACTGCATATTTCCATTCATAAATCTATGAGTTCTAGTCTCAATAAGAATACTATTTTACTGTTCATATATTATAACATAATTTGAATATACCGCACCAATTTGTTATGTATGGGTAATGAGATTCCATTGATACAGATCCAATCGCTCTTTATTTCTCGGACACATGATCAGAACTTCGTCTCAATTCAAATACTACTAAATTTAGAAATGATGAATTATTGAAGTTTATATCATTAACGATGATTTTTGTGAATAAATGAATCAAAAAGATAAAAAAAAATATTTTTCCGTTAGATTCACTTAAAAAATTGAAATTATAATTGAATATGTTTGTTGTTTGTGAGAACCCCTTGAATCATTACATTACTTGATTGAAAGGGTTCTCGACGATTTATGGAAAGTATATATTTATATGCTTTCCATTTTTTGCTTTCTCAGGTTCTTTTAGTCAATTAGATGTAAATGAACCATAACTATGTAGTCCTATTCCTAATAGATTGATCCCCAAATAACATATCCAAATTATAAGAAATCCTATCGAGGCCACTATTGAAGAATTTATACCTTCTAATTTTTTATTTTTTCTAGTATGTAAATAAATCGCAAATATGGTCCAAGTAATAAAGGCCCAAGTTTCCTTTGGATCCCAATTCCAATAGGAACCCCATGCCTCGTTAGCCCATACTGCTCCTGAAAGAATACCTACCGTTAAAAAGATAAAACCCAGACTAATAATACGATAACCCCAACGATCCAATTGTTGAATAAATTGACACCTGTAATAATTTCTAGAAGAAGAAAAAGAAGTTCTTCGTAAAACATTGTTTCTTTCATTCCTATTCATGTATTTGATTTCAACAAAATCAACTGATTTTTTTAAAGAATCCAAATTCTTGGTAAAAGAAAGAATTTGGATGACTTCGTGAAACGTAATGACTAAAATAGCCACTGATAATAATGATCCACATAAAAGAGCTGCATAGCCCAGTATCATCATACTTACGTGCATCATTAGCCAATGGGATTGTAGAGCGGGTACTAATATTAAGGATTGATGCATTTTGGTTAAAAGACCCGAAGTCGCAAAGCCTTGGGTAAAAATAACACTTGGTGCAATTATTGTACTTAAAAGGTTTTTCTCCTTTAAAAAAAAAGGAACCATATTAAAAATTGAAAAACCCCATGAAAGAAAGATTAGGGATTCATATAAATCACTAAATGGTAAATGTCCCGAAAAAAACCAACGAGTAATTAACAATCCCGTTACACATAAAAAAGTTATTATCATGGCTTTTTTGGACAAATCATATAATCCTACAATTTCATTGACTAATAAGGTTATCAAATGAATTGAAATAACAATTGATATCAGGGAAAACGATATATGAGTTAATAGATGTTCTAAAGTTGAAAATAGCATATATATAATGAAAATAAAAATATCTATAATGAAAATAAAAAAGGTATGAATACTCGGAATAGAAATAGGGAATTGAATTCATTATAGGACTTATGATTAAAAGAAAATAGAGTATGCCATGCCGCTACTCGGACTCGAACCGAGATGCTCTAGCACTGCTTCCTAAGAGCAGCGTGTCTACCAGTTTCACCATAGCGGCCGAAATCATAATAACCAATTCTTTATTCAATCGTCAAGATTGAATAAAGTAAAGTCCTATATTTATTGAGTACATTTCTTTACTAAACATTTCTTATATAAATTCATAATAAAAAGTAATTTCATTTTTTTTTTTTTTTCAATTTTGACTTTTTCAAATAAAAAAAAAGCACTGTTGAAACTAGAACTATCTAGTTCTGACTTCAATCCAGTAATGAAAAAGAAATTTTTTTTGTAGTTGCTTATGACTCATTCAAAAAAATTCGATTATAGATATATTTAGAATATATTATATATTATTCTATAATATATAATATATTCTATACTATTCTAGAATAGTATTAGTATATAAAGGACTATTAAAGAATACTCTTTGAATCGAGCTAATTCATAGTATTCCAGTCCAACATTTTTATTTCTTACAAAAAAAAACCTTTTGAGTTACCTGAACCAAAACCTTTTGACTTACCTGTGAAAAAACCTTTTGACTTACCTGTGAAAAAACCTTTTGAGTTACCTGAACCAAAACCTTTTGACTTACCTGAACCAAAACCTTTTGAGTTACCTGTGAAAAAACCTTTTGACTTACCTGAAAAAAAACCTTTTGACTTATCTGAAAAAAAACCTTTTGAGTTACCTGTGAAAATCGATTCAGCTAATGAAAAGGCTTTCAATCCTGCCGTATATCCTTTTTTTTTCCAAAAATTCTTACGAATTTTTTTTTTTGATATAGAAGTGCGTTTTTTTGGAACTGGCATACAATTAGTATAGTTTTTTCGTTGCTATAGTTTGATGTGAAAGACATTTGTTCTGTAAATGAAAACGAATTATTCTGCAATTAGCCGTATGTCTTATCTATCTGAATTCACTCTTTAATTTATTTTTTTTGATCGACAAGGTAAAGTAAAAAAATTGAATATTCTAAACGTTTTCCAAATTTTTCATAGATAATAGATATATATGGATCTCTTTTTATTGTAATGTAAAATAATCAATTAGTTCAAAAAGGAACTAATGTTCCTGAATAAAAAAAAAAATTTATTTTATATTATTTTTATAATTTCTATCAAAATAAACAAATGTTGTTAGTTTTGGTGTACTGATTTATCCTCATCCTCGCTCTATAGATAACAATTTTTTTTAATTTATGAATAGTCAATGATTTTTCTTAATATTTTATTAATATATATATAAATTAAAAAATGACTAACCTAACATAGGAATGAATAGTAATATTCATTAATGAATTTATTACTTTTAATAATATTTAGTTTGACTAGGAATTTTCTTATCGGCCGGTTTTCACTTTGTACTTTCCAATATGGGGACCATTGTGCAAAGATTCAGAACAATTAAGAATATCCAATTCTATTTTTTTTTTTATTAACCGAACCCCCTTACAAAAGAGATAAAACAAACGAATAAGAAACAAAATTCATCAAGAATCTAAATATTTTTTATTCTTTATTTATTTTTTTTTGTATGGAATATACACATCAATCTTCATGGATCATACCTTTCATCCCTCTTCCAGTTCCTATTTTAATAGGGGTAGGACTTCTACTTTTTCCCACGGCAACAAAAAATCTTCGCCGTATGTGGGCTTTTCCTAGTATTTTATTGTTAATCATAGTTATGATTTTTTCGATCGATTTATCTATTCATCAAATCGAGAATAGTTCTATCTATCAATATGTATGGTCTTGGACTATAAATAATGATCTTTCTTTCGAGTTTGGCTACTTGATCGATTCACTTACTTCTATTATGTCAATATTAATCACAACTGTTGGTATTATGGTTCTCATTTATAGTGATAGTTACATGTCTCATGATCAAGGATATTTGAGATTTTTTACTTATATGAGTTTTTTTAATACTTCAATGTTAGGATTAGTTACTAGTTCAAATTTGATACAAGTTTATATTTTTTGGGAATTGGTTGGAATGTGTTCTTATCTATTAATAGGTTTTTGGTTCACACGTCCTATTGCGGCAAATGCTTGTCAAAAAGCGTTTGTAACGAATCGTGTAGGGGACTTTGGTTTATTATTAGGAATTTTAGGTTTTTATTGGATAACCGGTAGTTTGGAATTTAGGGATTTATTTCAAATATTCAATAACTTAATTTATAAGAATGAGGTGAATATTATTTTTGTTACTTTGTGTGCCCTCTTGTTATTTTGCGGATCAGTTGCAAAATCTGCCCAATTCCCTCTTCATGTATGGTTACCGGATGCTATGGAAGGTCCTACTCCTATTTCTGCTCTTATACATGCTGCGACTATGGTAGCAGCGGGAATTTTTCTTGTAGCTCGACTTCTTCCTCTTTTCATAGTTATACCCTCCATAATGACTGGAATAGCTTTGATAGGTATAATAACAGTAGTATTAGGAGCTACTTTAGCTATTGCTCAAAAAGATATTAAGAAAAATTTAGCCTATTCTACAATGTCTCAATTGGGTTATATGATGTTAGCTTTAGGTATGGGCTCTTATCGAGCCGCTTTATTTCATTTGATTACTCATGCTTATTCAAAAGCATTGTTATTTTTAGGATCTGGATCCATTATTCATTCAATGGAAGCTATTGTTGGATATTCTCCAGATCAAAGTCAAAATATGGTTCTTATGGGAGGTTTAACAAAACATGCGCCAATTACAAAAATGGCTTTTTTAATAGGTACACTTTCTCTTTGTGGTATCCCACCTTTTGCTTGTTTTTGGTCCAAGGATGAGATTCTTTATGATAGTTGGTTGTATTCACCAATTTTCGCAATAATAGCTTGTTCCACCGCAGGATTAACAGCATTTTATATGTTTCGAATTTATTTACTTGTTTTTGAAGGATATTTTAACGTTCATTTTCAAAATTTCAATGGAAAGAAAAATAGTTCATTCTATTCAATATCTTTTTGGGGCAAAGAAGAAAAAAAAAAAAATAAAATTCATTTATTAGCTTTATTAACAATGAATAATAATGAAAGGACTTCTTTTTTTCGGGAGAGGGCATATTCACATCGAAGAAATCGAAATGTCAAAAGCATAAGACGTCTTTTTCTTGATAGTACCCATTTTGGTACTAAAAACATTCCTTTTTTTTATCCTTATGAATCAGACAATACTATGATATTTTCTATGCTTGTATTAGTACTATTTACTTTATTCGTTGGGTCCATTGGAATTTCTTTCAGCCAAGAAGGAATAGATTTGGATATATTATCTAAATTGTTAATTCCGTCTATAGATCTTTTACATCAGAATTCTTTGAATTCTGTGGATTGGTATGAATTTTTTATAAATGCAACTTTTTCGGTGAGTATAGCTTTTTTCGGAATATTTATAGCGTCTTTTTTCTATAAACCTATTTTTTCTTCTTTACAAAATTTGAACTTATTTAATTTATTTCAAAAAAGTGTTCCTAAAAAAATGATTGCTGATAAAATAATCAATATTATATATGATTGGTCATATAATCGTGGTTCTATAGATGCTTTTTTTGAAATATCTTTAATTGCGAGTGTAAGAAAGTTAGCTAAATTCAATTCTTTTTTTGATAGACAGGTAATTGATGGAATTCCAAATGGAGTTGGTATTTCCAGTTTTTTTATAGGAGAGGCTATTAAATATGTGGGAGTGGGGCGAATTTCTTCGTATATTTTCTTTTTTGTATTTATCTTTTTAGTAATTTCTTATTATATATTTCTTTCTATATTTATATAATAAAATTATAGAACATAATAAAATCTAGTGTATTATAGTATTCAACCTAAATTGGGGTTATCCGCTAAGAATTATGGTAGAGTTGTTTATGAATGTCTCATCTCAAAAGCTTCGCGAAAGCAGCCCTAGCAGCTGCAACAGGAGTATAAATTATTTTCTCTTTTTTATTTGAAGAGATTCATG